AATCTCTAACTTTAGGACTTTTTTGATTTTAAGTTGATTTAACCGTGAAATAGTACGCGTATGTATCTAGGGAATAGTCGCTTCAAAGTGAATTCTCCCTAGATACATCTCTTCAATTTCATTATCAATCCATTCTGGATATACGGATGATGCTAAGGATTCAAAACCCATTTTCTTCTTTTCTTTCTTTCTAAAAAGATGAAATAATCCCAATGGATTTAAAACTTATTCTTAGGTAAATCAATTGCAAAATGCTTCTGTAGAATGTCCAATATCTGTTTTACATCTTCTATGCGAAGATGTTCAATTCTCATAAGATCTTCTTGACTGTTATTCAAAAGGTCAAATAATGTATGTATATTGGACCTTTTGAGACAATTATAGGTCCTGGGGGGCAATTCTGATTGGTCAATAAAAATACATTTCAATGCAATTCCTTTTTTGTTTTTCCTTATATTAGCCAATCTATCATGAAAGGTAAAAAGGGATACAGTAAACCTGTTTTGATTGTCTTCTAAATTTAAATGAATGTCCTCTTCCTCCGCATGTAGAAAAGGAATAAATAAGTCAATCAAATTACGGGAAGCTTCGTGAAGTGCTTCTTTAGGAGTTAAACTTCCATTCGTCCATATTTCAATAAAAAGTATCTCTTGTTTCTCATTCCCACTCCCATAAGAATGAATACTATGATTCGCATTTCGAACAGGCATAGATACAGCATCTATAGGATAACTTCCATCTTGATAGTTATTTGGGGATTTCATACGATATCCGCAATCCCTCTCGATTTGTAATTCAATACACAAATTAATTGGCTCCGTCAGGCTAGCTACATGCTGTGTAGTATCGACTATTTCCACAGAAGGTGGTGAGATGATATCTTGAGCAGTTACGTTTTTAGGACCCCTGACGCAAATGGATGCGTCACGAGTTCCATACAGATTACTTCTCAATACAATTTCTTTCAAATTCATTAAAATTTCATGTACTGATTCTTCAATACCAACTATAGTAGAATATTCATGTGGTACCTTATCAGATTTTGCACGTGTGATACATGTTGCTTCTATTTCTCCAAGTAAAGCCTTTCGCATCGCGATACCTATCGTATCTGCTTGACCTTTCATAAGTGGGGACAGAACGAAACGGCCATAATAAAGACGCTTACTGTCTGTTCTTGATTCAACACACTTCCACTGTAGTGTCCGAGTGGATACTGCTACTTCTTCTCGAACCATACTAATATTATTGCAGATCATTGAATCATTTATTTCTCTTGAAATCCATTCAATTCTTATTTCTACACACGTCTTTTTTTAGGGGGCCTACATCCATTATGTGGCATAGGGGTTACGTCACGTACGAAACTTAATAGTATACCACTTCTGCGAATGGCTCGTAATGCTGCATCTCTTCCGAGACCAGGGCCTTTTATCATGACTTCTGCTCGTTGCATGCCCTGATCCACTACTGTACGAATAGCATTTCCTGCTGCGGTTTGAGCAGCAAATGGTGTCCCTCTTCTTGTGCCTCTGAATCCACAAGTACCCGCGGAGGACCAAGAAACCACCCGACCTATTACATCTGTAACAGTCACAATGGTATTGTTGAAACTCGCTTGAACATGAATAACTCCTTTTTGTATTCTACATCCATTCTTACGTGAACCAATTCTTGGTATAGGTTTTGTCATATTTTATCATCTCATAAATATGAGTCAGAGATATACGGATATATCCATTTCATGTCAAAACAGATCCTTTATTTGATTTGCACATCGGGCCGTTTAGAAAGTCCCTTTTTAGAAAGATTACCCCTGTCTCTGTTTATGTCTCGGATTGGAACAAATTACTATAATTCGCCCCCGCCTACGGATCAGTCGACATTTTTCACAAATTTTACGAATGGAGGCCCTTATTTTCATATTTGTCATTCCTTAATGCCGAATATACTCCTTGGAAGAAAATAAGTCTCTTGAAATTTTGAACCTCGAATTGTATCCCCATGAAAGGAATGCTTAAATTCAAATAAAAGCCACCTAATCATTCGAATCTTTGTTGCGAAGTCTATAAATTATACGTCCCCTAGTTGAATCATAACGACTTACTTCGATTTTGACTCTATCTCCTGGTAGTATCCGTATAAAACTCCGTCGGATCCTCCCCGAAACATAACCTAGAATCAGATCCTCATTATCTAAACGAACTCGGAACATACCATTGGGAAGTGATTCAGTAATTAAACCTTCGTGAATTAATTTTTGTTCTTTCATTCCAGGTAACCCCCTTGAAGTATCAACTAATGGAGGAGGAGTGATAGTAGACAATCCGTCTTTCCTCTCTTTTTCCAAATAGCAAGTTACGGATCAAATTCGGATACCAGAAGGATCACCATATATAATACAAAATTTCTCCCCCAATTCCTTCTAGTCGAGCTTCTCGATCTGTCATTATACCTCGAGAAGTAGAAAGAATTACGATACCCATTCCACCTAAAATCCTAGGAATTCGTTGATAGTTGGAATAGATTCGTAGACCGGGTCGACTGATACGCTTTAAAATATTTCGATATGTTCCCTTCCTATTCCTTCTATGTCGCAGGGTTGAAACCAAAAAATATTTGTTGTTTTCCCGATGTTTCCTAACGTTTTCAATAAACCCTTCTCGTAGAAGTATTTTAACAATGTTTTCGGTGATATTAGTAGATGTTATTCGAACCGTTCCCTTTTTATCCATGTTAGCATTTCTTATAGAAGTTATTATATCGGCAATAGTGTCCCTACCCATGACAAACTAGAATTCTTGGTGCCTCACAGTTTTGATATAATCAACATGTTCCACTTTTTTTTTTTTTCATTTTTCTTATTTATTTATGAATTATTAAAGGTATATGCATGAGACACAATCTACTAACGTGATCTATTTCAGATACCTTACTACACTCCATACTCTATTATGGTCTCATCTACTCGTATTTATATATTTATAAGACTTCAGGAGCTAACGAGACTATTTTAGTGAAACTCAACTGTCTCAATTCCCGAGCGATCGCTCCAAAAACTCGAGTTCCTTTTGGATTTCCTTCTTGATCAATGACAACTGCTGCATTGTCATCATATCGTATTATCATACCGTTGTCACGTTTGAGTTCTTTACATGTACGCACAATTACAGCTCTGATCACTTCTGATCTTTCGAGAGGCATATTGGGCACTGCTTCTTTGATTACAGCAACAATAACGTCACCAATATGAGCATATCGCTGATTACTAGCTCCTATGATTCGAATACACATCAATTCTCGAGCCCCGCTGTTGTCTGCTACATTCAAATGGGTCTGAGGTTGAATCATATCATTTTTTGAATCTGCTCTTTCAATGCAAAGGGCAAAGGAAAAAGAGAGAAATATTGTCTTCCCAGAAATCAAAAAATCTGCGATTGTATTTTTCATCACAAATACCCTTCAAATACCTATCACGCGATAATGAATTGAGTTCGTATAGGCATTTTGGACGCAGCTATTTCAATAGCTGCTCTGGCTACAGTTTCTGATATTCCGCCCATTTCATAAAGTATTCGACCTGGTTTAACGACAGATACCCAATATTCGGGAGATCCTTTCCCCGAACCCATGCGTGTTTCGGTAGGTCTTACTGTAACGGGTTTGTCGGGAAATATACGTACCCATATTTTTCCACCGCGGCGCGCATACCGTGTCATTGCCCGTCGTCCTGCTTCTATTTGTCTAGATGTGATCCAAGCGGGTTCAAGTGCCTGAAGAGCGTATTTACCGAAACAAATATGATTGCCTCGATAAGATATTCCCTTCATTCTTCCTCTATGTTGTTTACGGAATCTGGTTCTTTTGGGGTTCTAGTTGATGGTTTTTTCTCAATACCATCTCTACTGCAGAACCGGACATGAGAGTTTCTTCTCATCCAGCTCCTCGCGAATGAAACGATTCAATAATATTACAGATGCACATGTATTTATTTAATGAATAATACACGGATTTATTGATATTTAATCTGTCACACAGGAATCCGTATATCTTGTATATTATCTTGTATATATAGCTAGACGTATATTTCTATTTATATGGGATAATGCCTTTCTTTTGAAAATGAATTCTTGACCTTTACCGAATCCGTCAAAATATTGCAATCCAATAATGGTTTCGCGGGCGAATATTTACTCTTTCCTTACTTTCTTCATTTGTAGGTTGAACCTATGACCTATCAGAATAAATCAATTGGTTCCTGGTTGATTCCGCCATCCCACCCAATGAATCATTAGGATTTGTTTTTAATAGAATCTTCTGCAGTCACAGGTTCCGTCGTTCCCATAGCTTTTCATTAATGGCTAGGCCTGAACTATGCAATGGAGCTCCTAATTAAATTCGTTCCCGAGCCAATCTCCTCAGTCTCTATTGACTCGAGGCTCTTTATTATTTGTATTTTTCTTATGAACCTTATTCATCTAATTACTAATTATGGACGAATCAGTATTGATGCTTTATCACACTGCTTTTTATGATAATGATGTGATTGATAGACCATACATATTGGAATCATATATCATGGAGATTCTCCTTCTCTCTTTCTCTCGCCCTTCCATTTACCCACATCCTTCTATTTTCCTTTCCCTTTCCAAGCCATAAATGGACTTTTCCTTTATGGAAAAAAAAAAAGATTTCAGTTGTTACAACTATATGATCGATACATCATATAGTGACTGGTTCCTTGGATCTCGATAATACAAAGCAATGAGTTGGTTACTAGTTCTTATAGTTATTAGTTAGGGGCTGGTCTGTTTTTTTTTTTTTGAATCCCAACTCTAAAGAAAAAACCAACGAGTCACACACTAAGCATAGCAGTTCTACCAAATGGTCAATCGAATTTTTATTCAACCCTATAGAATTAGAATTGCTCATTTTTCATTTTTTTTTTTTTTTATTGAAGTGAAAAGGAATAGTTTGTAGTTTTTGTTCTATCGCGGAATAGAATGGCAAGCAAAGGAGGGACCATTATTTCTCGTCTACAAATATCCAAATTTTGATGCCCAATATTCCATAGGCGGTTTGAACTGGATAGGAACAATGATCAATTTTAGCTCGAATGGTTTGTAGGGGAACCCTACCTTCTCTGATCCATTCGACACGTGCAATTTCTTTTCCGTCGATACGCCCTGCAATTTCCACTTGAATTCCTTTTGTGTCTGCTTCTTCAGTTAATTCAATAGCTTTTTTCATTGCCTTTCGAAACGAAACTCGATTCTTTAATTGTAGAGCTATATATTCTGCAAGAATATTAGGTTGTCCATAAGGTTTTGCAACTCTTGTAATAGCAATGTTAAGTCTCCGATTCACAGAATGAAACCCCTTTTGTACATTGATCTGTAATTCTTTGATTCCTCGTGTTTGGCCTTCTATTAACAAGTTTTGGAATCCAATATAGATTATGACCTGGATCAGATCCATTTTTTTTTGAATCTCTATATATGCAATTCCAATTCCTTCGAAACTTGAGGATATTCTTATATTTTTTTGTAAATATATCTTGATACAATCCCGTATTTTTTCATCTTCCTGGAGACCCATGTAATAACTTTTTGGTTGTGCGAACCAAAGGGAACGATGACTTTGGGTTTCCCCAAGTCGGAAACCAAGTGGATTTATTTTTTGACCCATCTTTTTTTTCTCTCTCTCTTTCTTTCTCTATATATCTTTCTATTATAGGATCTCTCCATACATTTTTTGTTTCTAAAAATATATCCTGATCCGTTTTCTTTTTAGATCTATCCTTCAATACAATAATTATATGACAAGCGAGTCTTTCTATTGGATAACTACGTCCTCTAGCCCGGGGTTTGAACTTTTTCACGATAGTGCCCCCATGGACTTCGGCTTTACTAATGACTGAATCAGCTTCGTTGAAACTTTTATTGTGACTAGCATTTGCTGCTGCAGAATAAACCAGTTTAAAAATGGGATAAAATGCTCGATAAGGCATGAGTTCCAGTAACATAAGTGTTTTCTCATAGGAATGTCCACGAATCTGATCAATGACTCTTCGTGCTTTGTGAGCAGACATAGATACATGTTGAGCTAAAGCTTGTACTTGTGTGCTCGAGCTCCTCTTCATCTTCTGCTTTTTCAAGGTCTTCTTCCACTTTCTCCACTTTGACATAAGGTTCACCTCCCACCAATGAATGACGAGCACCTACTTTGATTTTATTTTTTATTAAAGGAGAGATCGAGTATCGTTTCTCGCATGTCCCCGGAAAGTCAGAGTAGGTGCGAATTCTCCCAATTTGTGACCCACCATACGATCTGTTATATAAATAGGTATATGTGCCTTTCCATTATGAACGGCAATTGTATTGCCGATCATTGTGGGTATAATGGTAGATGCCCGGGACCAAGTTCCTATTATCTCTTTTTCCTCTCTCATGTTGAGCTTCTCCATTTTTGCCAATAAATGATTATCTACAAAAGGATTTTTTTTTAGTGAACGGGTCACGGCCGATTACTCCTTCTTTTTTTTGACTGAAGTTCTTTTCTCTATAAGAGGTAGAATAGAATAACCCGGTTGAAGCGTAATGATCATACGTCTGTAATGCATTTCCCATAATAGGTCCCATTCTTCTACCCTTTCCCGGGAGTCGATGACTATTTATAGCTATGACTTTGACGCCAAAGAAGAGTTCGACCCAATGCTTTATTTCTGTCCTAGTTGATCCTGATTCGACATTAGAAGTATATTGATTGTTCCCCAATAACCGAATACTCTTTTCTGTAAAGACTGCATATTTGATTCCATCCATAAATCCACTTTCTTCCCCACGAGTTCCAGTATCGATAAGAATTCTAGTTCTTACTCTTCATATGTTATGGTTGGTATGAATATACCATACCAATTCGTTATGTATGGATGATGAGATTCCATTGATACAGAGCCAATTCCAATAGACTTATTGAATATTCCCGTTGGCCTGCATCCAGCAGGAATTGAACCTACGAATTCGCCAATTATGAGTTGGGCGCTTTAACCATTCAGCCATGGATGCTTCGCGGGGGTCATTGTACATTGTGAATGACCCAATTCCAATTGAATTGGATTCCTTAGGAGGAATCAATGAGAGGACATCAATTCAAATCCTGGATCTTCGAATTGAGAGAGATCAAGAATTCTCACTATTTCTTAGATTCATGGACCAAATTCGATTCGGTGGGATCTTTCACTCCCATTTTTTTCCACCAAGAGCGCTTTATGAGACTCTTTGACCCCCGAATTTGGACTGTCCTACTTTCACGTGCTTCACAGGGTTCAACAAGCATTCGATATTTCACGATCAAGGGTGTAGTACTGCTTGTAGTAGTGGTCCTTATATATCGTATATATCGTACTAACAATCGAAATAGGGTCGAAAGAAAAAATCTCTATTTGATGGGGCTTCTTCCTATACCTATGAATTCCATTGGACCCAAAAATTATACATT